CTTTTTTGGGAATATGAGTCGACGCAATAACAAGAATATTGCTATTGGAGGATCTTTCACAATCCCTGGAGAGATGGTTCACTAATAGACCGAGGGATAAGTAATTCGACGCATCCAGAGACAGATCATGAATGTTTGGAATCCATAGTATGCAAGGAGACATTGCTTTTGCTAATTCGAGTTGAAAGGTGATATAAAAGCGGTCTACCATATCCACCTCCTCATTCGTCATAGTTAGCAGCTCCCCATCAATATCCTCACTATCCTCACTATCATCAATATCCTCAATATCCTCACTATGATGAGTATGATGAGCACCACTATTATCAAAAATATCCTCACCATCACTATCATCATAAATATCCTCAAAAAATTGAGGCCTTTCATCCAGGAACTTGTTCGGAACTACTGTAATGAAAGGAAGATAGGAGTTTGTCGCTAGGTATTTGACCAAATAGGATCGTCCAGTTCCTATAGAACCTATCACTAAAATACCCCTAGAGGGGGATAGGCCTAAGCGGAGTGAAAAGGGTTTTCCATGAGATGGGAAATGAAAACTATTAGCCCCAAACGAGGTTTGTGAATAAGTGATTGTCTGATAATGCGCAAGGAATACTCGTCTTTCTGCTAAAGAGGGTCTATGAAACTCATAATTCATTAGATACTTTTTATGAATGTCAACTAAGTATCGTAAGTAAACCGATCCTGGTTGTTCAATCATTTGATAACTAGAACCATTCTTTGATAAATGATCACTATCAGTCAGACTCCATAGAATTTTATCAATCCTTTTTTCTTTCCTTAAGATGGAGAACTGAACCAAGAATTCTCTTTCGGCATCATCAATCGAATCAGTATTCGCGACCCAGGATTCGATCTTATCATCAATCCAACCACTGTTCACATTTTTTCTTTTTCTTAGTAATGAATAGATCTCTTTACTTGTACGACTTAGATGTCTCGTATTTCTCGAAAAAGTGATTCGATTGATGGGATTGGGTATGATACTTAGGAAATCGATGATATCAATGAGATTGATATTCCAATATTTCTTCTTAGAAGGTATTGATTTGACCCCATAAGCGGGACCACCACCCGATAGCATCTTGCCGCCAAAAGCCCGTATTTCTTCTAGAAAATATCCTAAAGCAGCTAGAAAGAGATTCTTTAACCAGAAAGAATTCAGTTCAGATGTAGGATACCTATCCAGAAGTTTTCGCAACTCAATCATGTATGATGGAATCATCAAAGATTTGATCTTTTCCAACTCTGTCTGTAACTCCCTAGAGGCTCGGGAAACAACGAGAAGATGTCTACGAACGATATATCCAGCAACAAGAAGAAGGAAAAGGATTGAATAGAGCAACTCCCGAACATTTGGTGATCCCGGAAATTCCCATATCAATGAAACGGGTGACTCATTATCTCGACGAAGCATTTCTTCGGACAGAAGAAGATTATGTAAACACTTACTCGAAATCTCGCTTATCAGATTCCTTTGTGGAAGAAGAATCTCCCGCAATTTGTTCTGAAGAATTGGCCATGATATATCTATATCTAATCTATCTATAATATCTTCAAAAAGGGATAACAATTTTTGACTGCTACTTAGTATCGCTATCCTCAATAGGTCTGAATTATATACTTTTTTGAAAGTATCTAAAAGAATGAAATTGAGATATTTGTACCCTGTCGAAGTAAAGAACCATGGCATATATGTTTGAAACATATTTGAGAGAGTTGAAAAAGCACTATAGGTTCTATACATCTGCCCTTCCTCAACGCATTTATTTAGATAAAGACTCCGTTTTTTCCTCTTTTCGGATGGTAATAAATATTTCTCAGAGTCAATCAAACCCATCTTTGAATTGAAATTGAGAAACTGATGCAAGTTCTTCCCTTCTGAATCAGATGGATTCATATCTGAAAGAGCTTGACAATAAATTCTTTCAAAATTGACTAATTGTCCCTCTCTTAGAGGTGTTCCAAAAATGTCTGCGATCGAGTAAAGAGCTCTACGAACGAATGGAGCGGATCGAATTGGAAAATGAAAAGATTTGTCCAAGTTATCCGGTTCGGCACCACTCGGCGGAAAATTCTTAGGTATGCATATCTTAGATACCTGTGACTCGATCGGTGAAATAGTATCTTTTTCCAAAAAAACATCTTTTTTTTTACCGACGTGCAAAGAAAATATTTTGTTGCGAATGAAAAAGATATTGAGGAATTGTCCATACGTAAGATCATAATTATTGATAGGGGTCCTTTCCACATAAAAAGGGAATCCTTTGTTACAATAGAACCAGAAGTGATGTGGATTATTCAAGAATCGAAGTCGATTTGCTTTATAAAAAGAGGATATCAATGAACTTCTATGAAATGGTTTCACGGGATTCAGCCAATTGTCTCGATCGTGGGATATCATTGAGAAATAGGAATCGGTCTTCTCAAAAGATTTCCTGCGATTTTTTCTAGTATGGAATGAGTCAATCATCCACTTCGGTATCTTATTGAACAAAAACGGTGATACTCTTCCTCCATTGATCAAGAATTTCGATTTTTGGGAAGTATCATGATCATCCAATAAGAAGGGTTTCAATTTATTCAAATGAACGATTTGAAGACCTATTGATTCTAACAACTGATTGAAGCGTTGATCAGTTGGACCCTTCAACTCATAGATGTGGATCTCGGACCTATGAATGGGGCTATTCCCGATACTCACAAAGAAAAAAGGAAGTGACCTAAACAAAAAGAAAAGAAGCGACTTGGACAAATTGGACAAATAGGACAAAAGGGGAAGTAACTTCGACAAAAGGAAACGAAGTGACTTAGAAGGATCTTTTTTGTCGAAAAATTCCGACCAATACCAATCAATTTTTTCGATAACCTCAGACCAATCAATCAAATATTGATTAATACCTAATCGATCGAAGACTACTTGAAAACGGCTCTTCTGCTCAGAAACGAAATGTTCCAAATCCTCCTGGAAACTCTTGCTCCCATTGGACCATTTGTATCTATATGCATCAGGATCCCGATTCATGGATCTCTCGCTTCGAGAAATAAGAGGATCGAACCATTTCTTATGACTCTTTTTCAAATTCGATAAATGTTGGTTGATCGTAAATTTCCTTTGAGTTCTCTGATTCAGAGTATCATTTCCTATTTGATCCCTTTGAATTCCGTATTCGAAGTTGCAATCGGATCTATTCATTAAAAAGAATCGATTTGATACATTTCTTATGTACCCATGGATGCTATATTGGATTGGAATCAGATTTTGGATCAATCTATGTTGATTGAATGCCTTCAGTATGGTGTTGATAGCAAATACCACTCTTTTTGGTTTTGGATCTTCCAAAGCATTCCCGCAGGAGATCTGGACCCCTTTTTTTCTGATCCTTCGATAAAAAGATTCATTTTCTTCAGAAAACATAGGAGGTAGAACCAATAAAGATTTCTTTGTCGATTCATCCCTGGAGTTGAATACCTCGTTCAAGAATTTTTTTTGATCCAATCCGCAGGAATCAATAGAAAAGGCAAAACCCTTATGATACACCAGATCCGGCTCGGTTATTGATAGAGTGAATAGATCTGCCACTCCTTGAAATCTCTCTTCTGATTCAAAATCGTGGCGCCCCACGTATCCTCCCCTCTTCCGGTCATGGAATAGATGAAATAAATCAAAAAATGGATTTTGGTTCAAGAATGAAATCTTGTTGGAACTGCCCATATCCGGTTCATCCTTCGGAACCCTATCACATCCCGGATTTGATGCAATAGGATGAATTGTGACGGTATTTTGTAAATACGCAATTATCTTGAATATATCAATGATTTCTTTTTTTTCCGATCGCCGGGATGGGACAAAAGAAAGATCTTGTTGTTTCTTCAATAATTTCTGATCTCTGGTGGACCTCTTAGTAGGATTCGAACCCAGATGAAGTTCTGACCATCTGTCAGAGAAAAAAGAACGAATTGATCTTGTAGGATTCCCAAGAAATTCTTCGATTTCTTCCGGAAGCGGATGATTATTCATCTGCTTCTCACGTTCCGTGAATAGCCGGGACATTGAGGAATCTCCAGAAAGGCTTTTCGGGAATCGGTCTGATTCTATCTCTGCTCCTTCCGTTTGAAGAAAGGAAGGATCCCAAAGAATCGACCCTTCTTTTTGAATCTCTCTTTGATTGATCCATGTGTGATATTCCGAATCCTTATTACGAATGGAATCGAAATGATCTATGGATTGATCAAAAGATCCTTTCAATTGGCTAGAATCCCTTACTTGAACGAAATTAGATCTTGTGGAATCATATTGCATATTTGACGATACATTCCATACCTTGCTAAACAAGCGAAAAAACCGATCCTTGTTTATCAACCACACATTGTCTAAGCAAATCCAATTCTCTCTCGACACCTTCCTAAAGAAATCTGATTCGTGCGGATTCTTCTTCCAACTAACGAAGAGATCTTGGCGGAATTGCCACATATGAAATTGAATACAATTTTGCAGCAAAGAAATACCACACTTGTTTCTCGAGAAGAGATGGGAAAGATGCTCAATATCATTTGATTGAATAGTTGACCCAGCTCCTTGTTGTTTGAAGAAACCCTCCACTTCAATTGGTCTTTTTTCACGAAAAGAAGACATAAGATAACAAATCCAGTGTTTCACTAAGATTTCAAATAGCTGTCCCGAATTCAAGTTGATTATGTTTCGCTTATTTCTCGGAGAAAGACGATCAAACAATTCCCAATCATGGTCCTTGCGGATCCGATCATCCGTATAGGAAACAAAAGAAGACTCCAGATATTTGATATCTTTCTCTTTGAATGAGATCTCAATTACAGCCAGGGTTTCATTAGATATCTTACAAATAGAATCCCTCTTTTTTCCGACCCGGTTCCTCCACCACCGCGAACCCCAGTTAGATTCAGGCATGATACACTTTTTCGTTTTAGTTATTGGGAGAACCCAAGTACTCTCTTTCGGATCCATGAAACAACTCTCAGAGATCTTTTTCCCTTTTGGAAGATACAGGAGCGAAACAATCAACCTATTGATAGACCCAAAAGATTTTTCCAATGGAGCATTTCTGGGTCCAAAGGAATTCCTAGGCAGAAGCCCCATCAAATATAGATTTTTTCTTTCGACCATTTCTCGATTATGCATGCGATAGAGAAGGACCACTACTACAAGCAGTACTAGACCTTTGGTCGTCAATACTGCACCTTTGACTAGACCCTTGATCGTCAGTACTGCCCCTTTGATCGTGAAATACCGATTGCTTCTTGACCCCTGTGAATCGCGTGAGAGTAAACTCCTCCAAATTAGGGGGTCGAAGAGTTTCATAAAACGTTCTTGCTCGAAAAAAATAGAAACGATAGTTCTAACTGAATCGACTTGGGTCCACGAATCTAACAAATCGTGAGAGTTCTTGACCTCTCTTAACATCTCTCTCAATTCGAAGATCCAGGGTTGAAATGGATCTTGTTGTGAAATTTTATGCTTCATTTTGAGTGCCTCCCCATTATAAATATTGAATATAAAGTAAAAGAAAATAGGTTTCCATTTCTTTAGGTAATCTCCGATACGATAGTTCTTTCTTCTATGATATTTCTTTATGATATTTCTTTTACAATATTTCTTTCTTTATTCTATGATAATCCCCCTTATGCATCCATGGCTGAATGGTTAAAGCGCCCAACTCATAATTGGCAAATTTGCGGGTTCAATTCCTGCTGGATGCACGACAACGGGAATGTTCAATACGTCTATTGGAATTGGCTTTGTATCAATGGAATCTCATCATCCATACCAATTCGTTATGTGTTATGTATGGTATATTCATATCATAAGTATAGAAACAGTTAGAGGGAGAATTCTTATCGAAACTGGAACTCATAGGGAAGAAAATAGATTTATGGATAAAATTCAATATGCAGTATTTACAGAAAAAACTGTTCGGTTATTGAGGAAGAATCAATATACTTCTAATGTCGAATCAAAGTCAACTAGGACAGAAATAAAGCGTTGGGTCGAACTCTTTTTTGGTGTCAAGGTAATAGCTATGAATAGTCATCGAATCCCGGGAAAGAGTCGAAGAAGGAGACCCCTTAGAGGGCATAAAATGCATTACAAACGTATGATTATTACGCTTCAAGCGGGTTATTCTATTCCATCTATTAGCTTAGAAAGAAAAGAAATGAATTTCACTCAAAATACTTCATAACACGGCGATACATTTATATAAAACTTCTACCCCGAACACGCGAAATGCAACTGTTGGAATTCAAGTGAAATCCAATCCACGAAACAATTTGATCTCTGGACAGCGTCGTTGTGGTAAAGGTCGTAATGCCAGAGGAATCATTACCTCAAGGCATAGAGGGGGAGGTCATAAACGTCTATACCGTAAAATAGATTTTCAACGAAATAAAAAAGACATATCTGGTAGAATCGTAACCATAGAATACGACCCTAATCGAAATGCATACATTTGTCTCATACACTATGGGGATGGTGAGAAGAGATATATTTTACATCCCAGGGGGGCTCTAATTGGGGATACCATTCTTTCTGGTACAGAAGTTCCTATCTCAATGGGAAATGCCCTACCTTTGAGTGCGGTTTGAACTATTAATTTACGTAATTGGAAGTAACCAATTAGGTTTACGACGAAACCTAGAAATCGATCACCCACCCAAATTGAGTACCTCTACGGGATAGACCTCAACAGAAAACTGAAGAGTAACAACAGCAAGTGATTGAGTTCAGTAGTTCCTTATAGAAAATTATTGACTCTAGAGATATGGTAATATGGAGAAAACATAATTGTTTGAAGCACCGACAGAACCGGAAGCGCCCCTTGTTTCAAAGAGAGGAGGACGAGTTATTCACATTTCATTTGATGGTCAGAGGCGAATTGAAAGCCAAGCATTGAGAATTCGACCCCCGGGGGAAAAGTAGAGATGTCTCCTACGTTACCTGAAATATGTGAAAGTTTTGACGTAATTTGATAGAGTCATTCGGTCTGAGTGCTACATGAAAAACATAAGCCAGATGAAGGAACAGAGAGACCTAGGATGTAGAAGATCATAACATGAGTGATTCGATTCGGCAGATTTTTGGACTCCTTTATCTCAACTCCTATGGTACTTCATCATACGATTTATATAAGATAGGATCCATCTACCTAGATATCATCACATACATCCAGAAAGCCGTATGCTTTGGAAGAGGCTTGTACAGTTTGGGAAGGGATTTTGATTGATCAATAGGAAGAATCTACTTCAACCGATATGCCCTTAGGCACGGCCATACATAACATCGAAATCACACTTGGAAAGGGGGGACAATTAGCGCGAGCTGCGGGTGCTGTAGCGAAACTGATAGCAAAAGAGGGTAAATCAGCCACACTAAAATTACCATCTGGAGAGGTCCGTTTGATATCCAAAAACTGTTCAGCAACAGTCGGACAAGTGGGTAATGTTGGGGTGAACCAGAAAAAATTAGGTAGAGCCGGATCTAAGCGTTGGCTAGGCAAGCGTCCTGTAGTAAGAGGGGTCGTTATGAACCCCGTAGACCATCCCCACGGGGGTGGGGAAGGGAGGGCCCCGATTGGTAGAAAAAAACCCACAACCCCTTGGGGTTATCCTGCGCTTGGAAGAAGAAGTAGAAAAAGGAATAGATATAGTGATAGTTTGATTCTTCGTCGCCGTAGTAAATAGGAGAACATTGAAAATCAAAATTGAAAATCAAATAGGTCTCTTTGTCCTTACAAAATAAAATAAAGTCTTTACAAAAAAAAAGATAGGAGTAAGTAGCCGTGACACGTTCACTAAAAAAAAATCCTTTTGTAGCTAATCATTTATTGAGAAAAATTGAGAAGCTCAACATAAGGGCAGAAAAAGAAATAATCATAACTTGGTCCCGGGCATCTACCATTATACCCATAATGATCGGCCATACAATTGCTATTCATAATGGAAAAGAGCATTTGCCTATTTATATAACAGATAGTATGGTAGGTCACAAATTGGGAGAATTCGCACCTACTCTGACTTTCCGGGGGCATACGAGAAGTGATAAAAAATCTCGTCGTTAATGTTAATAAAGTGAATATAGGTGCTCATCCTTTATTGATGAGAGGTGAACCTTATGATAAAGATAGAACCAGAGGTAGAAGTATACGCCTTAGGTCAACATATACCTATGTCTGCTCACAAAGCGCGAAGAGTAATTGATCAGATTCGGGGGCGCCTCTATGACGAAACACTTATGATACTAGAACTCATGCCGTATCGAGCACGTTATCCGATTTTTCAATTAGTTTCTTCCGCTGCAGCAAATGCTGCTCACAATCGGGGTTTCAACAAAACGTCTTTAATTATTAGTCAAGCCGAAGTGAACGAGGGTACTATTGTGAAAAAGTTAAAACCTCGAGCTAAAGGACATAGTTATCCGATAAAAAGACCTACCTGCCATATAACTATTGTATTGCAAGATATATCCAAAGAGAGAAAGTTTGCCATATGGTCAAAAAAAGGGGGATGGATATATAAAGAGCTGTTTATAGATATTCAAGAGAGGTATCACCATATGCTATACAATATGATAAATCAGGACAGAATGATATGGGCTAATAGCAAGCGCGAGGCCATATGGGACAAAAAATAAATCCACTAGGTTTCAGGCTTGGTACAAGCCAAAGCCATCATTCCCTTTGGTTTGAACAACCAAAATATTATTTTGAGGGACTCCAGGAAGATAAAAAAATACGGGATTATATTCAGAATTTTTTACAAGAAAATATGAGAATATCCGCCGGTGTCGAGGGAATTGGACGTATAGAGATTCAAAAAGGCATCGACCTGATCCAGGTCATTATATATATGGGATTCCCAAACTTATTAAAAGAGGAGAAATCTCAAGCAATTAAAGAATTACAGAGCAATGTACAAACAATATGTAACTCTCTCAATTCTCTAAACCGAAAAGTTAACATTGCAATAATAAGAATTAAAGAACCTTATGGACACCCTAAAATTCTTGCAGAATATCTAGCCGAACAATTAAAGAATAGAGTTCCTTTTCGAAAGGCCATACAAAAGGCTATTGAATTAACTGAAAAAACAGGGACAAAGGGAATTCAAATCCAAATCGCAGGACGTATTGAAGGAAACGAAATTGCACGTGTCGAATGGATTAGAAAAGGTAGGGTTCCCCTGCAAACCATTCGAGCGAAAATTGACTATTGTTCCTATACAGTTCGAACTATTTATGGAGCACTGGGCATCAAAATTTGGATATTTACAGACGAGCGGTAATGGCCCTTTGATTATCTTTACCTTCTATCCAATCTATCTGGAAATGAAAGAAAGAATGGAACACAAAAATAATGAAGGAGTTTGTTATTTTTTCGTTCAATAAAAAAAAAACAGAGAAATTAGAATTCTTCGAGTCTAATTTGAATTCTAAAGGGGTTTTGAATAAAAAATTGATTGAATTTTTGGTAGAATTGCTATGCTTAGTGTGTGACTCGTTGGTTTTTTTTGAGATTTAGGTTAGGATTAAAAGGGGGACTAGCTCGTAGTATCAACTAATAATTATAGAACTAATATAATAACCAACCCATTGCTTCCTATTATCTGGATCTAAGGAACCAGTCACTATATGATGAATCGATCATATCGTTGTAGCAACTGAAAAAAAAAATATTTTTGACATAAGATACAAAAAGAAATCAATCAGATCAGAAAGTTGTAAAGCAAAAAGGGATACGGATAATATGGAAGGGTGAGAGAAAAAAAAAAAAAAANAAAATATTAATGATATATAATTCCAATATGATGTATGGTCTATGAATCATCTCATAAAAAAAAAGGCAATGTAATAAAGCATAGATATAGATTCGTCCAGAATTAGTAATTAGATTAGATGCATGCATCTAATTCATAAGAAAAAAAAAAAGAGCCCCGAGTCAATAAAGACTGAGGAGATTGGCTCAGGAACAAATGAAATTAGAAGCTCTATTGCAAAGTTTGGACCTAGCCATTAATTGAGAAGCGGTGGGAACGACAGAACCTGTGACTCCAAAGGATTCTATTGAAAACGAATCCTAATGATTCATTGGGTGGGATGGCGGAACGAACCAAGAATCAATTCATTTATTCTGAGAGGTCATGGGATGACCCTACGAATAAAAGATATAATAGATTAAAAGAGTCAATATTCGCCCGCGAAAGATTATTGGAATTATTGCTAAGTTTTGGGCCGATTTCCTCAATCAATTTTCTTTTTTGCATTATACTTTAATAAAAATAAAAAACAAAAAAAAAAATATTTCATTTCAATAGAAATCAACTTCGAATTTTCTATACATAGACAAGCAGGGTATAACAATTTCTACGTGAGAGATTCGATCTCAAAAAATCCCCAGATTTCCTAATCATTAGCCCCGCAGAGCTTTGGTTCACATTTTGCTATTCCTAAGCTAGATTGACGAGCCAACTATTCAAGCTGTCTCTCTTCTTATGAGCTCGGCGAAAGCTAAATGATATGGGCAGACTCTGGTATCAAGAATTTTTGGTAATTTTTTTTTTTTTTCTCGTTTCATTCGCGAGGAGCTGGATGAGAAGAAACTCTCATGTCCGGTTCTGCAGTAGAGATGGCATTGAGAAAGAACCATCAACTATAACCCCAAAAGAACCAGATTCCGTAAACAACATAGAGGAAGAATGAAGGGAATAGCTTCTCGAGGCAATCGTATTTGTTTCGGTAGATACGCTCTTCAGGCACTTGAACCTGCTTGGATTACATCTAGACAAATAGAAGCGGGCCGAAAATCAATGACACGATATGCGCGTCGTGGTGGAAAAATATGGATACGTATATTTCCCGACAAACCTGTTACAGTAAGACCCACCGAAACACGCATGGGTTCGGGGAAAGGCTCTCCCGAATTTTGGGTATCTGTTGTTAAACCAGGTCAAATACTTTATGAAATGGGCGGAATATCAGAAATGGTAGCCAGAGAAGCGATTACAATAGCTGCGTCCAAAATGCCTATACAAACACAATTCATTATTGCGGGATCGGAATGTGTAACCAAAATAAAGGGACCTTCGTGATGAAAAAACAACTTAGGTTTTTTACTTTTTTTATGAACAAAAAATATTTCTTCCTTTTTTTTCATGCAAAGGGCAAAGAAAAAAAATGATTCAAACTCAAACCCATTTAAATGTAGCAGACAACAGCGGGGCTAGAGAATTAATGTGTATTCGAATCATAGGAGCTAGTAATCGACGATATGCTCATATCGGTGACGTTGTTGTTGCTGTAATCAAAGAAGCAGTTCCCCACACGTCTCTACAAAGATCAGAAGTGATCAGAGCTGTAATTGTCCGTACATGTAAAGAACTCAAACGTGACAACGGTATGATAATAAAATATGATGACAATGCGGCAGTTGTCATTGACAAAGAAGGAAATCCAAAAGGAACTCGAGTTTTTGGTGCGATCGCTCGGGAATTGAGACAGTTGAATTTTACGAAAATAGTTTCATTAGCTCCTGAAGTATTATAAATACCTACTATTACTACTAGATGAGACTATGATTTAGTAGGGTATCTGAAAAAGATTCAACGAAAATGACTTGACTTTGTAGAATTGATTAGTAGATTGTGTCTCACGCATATACCTTGAAAAAAAAAGAAAGTAGAACATGTTGATTAGATGAAAATTCGGAGGCACTAATAATTTGAGTCATGGGCAAGGATACTATTGCAGACCTAATAACGGCTATACGGAATGCTGACATGGATAAAAAGAGAACGGTTCGAGTTGCATCTACGAAAATTACCGAAACCATTGTGAAAATACTTCTACAAGAAGGCTTTATTGAAAATGTAAGAACACATCGAGAAAGTCATAAAAATTTCTTGGTTTCAACGCTGCGACATAGAAGAAATAGGAAAGGCCCATATAGAACTATTTTAAAACGTATTAGTCGACCCGGCCTACGAATCTATTCCCACTATCACAAAATTCCTAGGATTTTAGGAGGGATGGGGATTGTAATTCTTTCCACTTCTCGAGGTATAATGACAGACCGAGAGACTCGATTAGAAAGAATAGGGGGAGAAATTTTGTGTTATATATGGTAATCTTTCTGGTATCCGCGGATAAGGAACTCCCTAACTTAAAACTTCAGTTTTTTTTTTTTGAAAAAAGGGATAGGTATATAGAATGAAAGAAAAAAAAAATCGACTTACCAAGGTTTAATCACTGAATCACTTGAAAATGGTATATTTCGAATTCATTGTAGATAATGAAGATCTGATCCTGGGTTATCTTTCAGGAAGGATACGAGGTACTTTTATACGAACACTACCGGGGGATAGGATCAAAATTAACATAAATAGTTATGATTGAACGAGGGGACACATAATTTATAGACTCAGGAATAAAGATTCAAACGATTAGGCGGCTC